ACATCTTAGAAGATTTCACAAAACCTCTATCCCTTAGTTTTCGACTTTTCGGAAATATATTAGCCGATGAATTAGTCGTTGTTGTTCTTGTTTCTTTAGTCCCTTTAGTAGTTCCTATACCTGTCATGTTTCTTGGATTATTTACAAGTGGTATTCAGGCTCTTATTTTTGCAACTTTAGCCGCAGCTTATATAGGCGAATCTATGGAGGGTCATCATTAATTCATTTTCGAAAGACTATTTTTTCTTATATCAAGTCAATATATGTTTCAAGATAATCTACTTAGGGAACATACTTGTATGTTCTCAAGTATGTTCTATAGTAATAGAAAAGGGATATTAGAGGGGGGTTGTTTAGTATAGAAAGGCCGAACTGGGCATATGGAATCGAATAGTTATAAGCCAACTCCTGTAGCTGTTTCAATTCAAAGAAAGATTCTAGAATCCAATTGAATTTAAGGTAGAATGCTGGGTTTACGTTATGGAAGAAAGGCATGTATATTGGATATTAGATATTGACTATTTATATATGAACTAATATTAAGCCCTACTTTAATTTAGGGGGATATTAATAGAAGTCTTTTTTTATGTTTTTTTTCATTTATTTATGACTATGAATTGAATGAATAAACAAAGAAAATCAAGCAAGAAAGGGTCGAAGAATTCAACGAATGGTTAGAAAGAAGGAAATGAGAAACTCACGTTGTATAGATTCAGGAAAGACTCAACAAATAGGAACTAAAAAGGAGAAACCCTTTCTGATGATCTGATGGAATATTTTTATTTCAATTCGGAGTTCTTACTGACTTCGACTGGCTGAATCTTAGTCGATGGAATAATTCAGTCAAAATTTTTTCGTTGATTGTATCATTAACCATTTCTTTTTTTTTTGTGTGAGGAACTTATCATGAATCCACTTATTTCTGCCGCTTCCGTTATTGCTGCTGGATTGGCTGTAGGGCTTGCTTCTATTGGACCAGGAGTTGGTCAAGGTACTGCTGCAGGCCAAGCTGTAGAAGGTATTGCGAGACAGCCCGAAGCAGAGGGTAAAATACGCGGTACTTTATTGCTTAGTTTGGCTTTTATGGAAGCTTTAACAATTTATGGATTGGTTGTAGCATTAGCTCTTTTATTTGCGAATCCTTTTGTTTAATCCTAATCCGAAAAAAATACGTATTTTTTTCTTTCTTTGGCTTGCCTCCTTGCCTTTTCGCATTATACCAAGATTTCGGATTTCGCTCCTACAATTGCTTATTCGTTGAGAAAAACCGGGGGGAAGGGCTGATTTGAGGATGAGGAATTAGTGTTACTGACTCGCTTTCTTCCTTCCCCTTCTTAGCCCAACGAAAGCTTTGCTTTTTAGGAAATGGTGCAAGTAGGTATTTCGCAATTTACACGAAACCCCGGTGCCTAATCCTATTCGAATAAGTCTGATTCTTATTGGAAATCTCAATTGAAAAAGAAAATACATTGCGCAATGGAATAGATTTTGAATCTATTTTCGATTTCTAAATAGGAAATAGGTCAAGTAATACAACAAAAAAGAATGTTCGATTTTTTAGTCTATCTATAAGAGGAGATCATATGAAAAATGTAACCGATTCTTTCGTTTCCCCGGGTCACTGGCCATCTGCCGGGAGTTTCGGATTTAATACCGATATTTTAGCAACAAATCCAATAAATCTAAGTGTAGTGATTGGCGTATTGATCTTTTTTGGAAAGGGAGTGTGTGCGAGTTGTTTATTTCAAGAATAGACTGGATTCAACCAGCTGCACCTCTTTTCGGTATAACTAGTAAAGAAAGGTGCATGATCTCGCGAATTACTTCTGAATAAATTAAGAAATCATATAATCATATGTAAGAACCATAGCATTTCGTGATTCGTTGGTAAATATACTTTGATTCTCTAGCAACCAATAACGTGGAACTATTAACATGGTTAAAGCTAAACCGTTTGAAGTTCAGCCACAGCATGGTACTCTTTCTACCACTATATTAATACCGAAATGGTTTCCCATTTCCAAGGAATAGTTAGAAATTTATCGATATATAACACTCATATCGATAAAAAGATTTGAAACTTTTATTGGTATTGGAAAAGGGTTCATACTTTTTTCTTTTTTTTACATTTTTGTTTAAATGCCAAATGCTGAGTTGATGACCTGTTTATAAAATAAATCTCAAATAAGAAAATTTTTTTGGATTTGAAAAAAAAAACAACTTTGCTGACAATTACATATTTTTTGTTTGGTCAGAAGAGTCCTCCAAAAATTCTAGCCTTGGATTATTGATTCATTTCCAATTTTGTTCGAATAGGAACAAAGAGTAGAGGATAGGTTCATTACATTCAAAAAAGATATGGAAATTTACCATAAAAAAATTGAAGTAATTGAGCGTGAGAGCCAAATGAATCGAAAGATTCAAGTTTGGTTCGGGAAGGGATCATGAAAGTTTTGAAATGAATGGAAAGATAATCTACTTTCATTAAGTGATTTATTAG